ATCCAATCTTCTCTTTTGAAAGAATTGGTGATTCTTTCTCAATAACTCGAGAACCTAAATTCGTTGTCATTACAACAATAGTATTTTTAAAACTAATAACCTTACCACTTGAGTCAGTTAAATGACCATCATCTAGGATTTGTAAGAATAAGTTAAATACATCAGGGTGTGCTTTTTCAACCTCATCAAACAAGACAATAGAGTATGGTTTTTGTCGTACTGCCTCTGTTAATTGCCCACCATCTTGGAAACCTACATAACCAGGTGGTGAACCAATTAATTTAGCTACCGTATGACGTTCCATAAATTCTGACATATCAAAACGAATTAAACTCTTTTCATCGTCAAACATATATTCTGCTAACGATTTTGTTAATTCTGTTTTACCTACACCCGTTGGACCCGCAAAAATGAAACTTGCAATTGGGCGTTTTGGATCTTGAATACCAACCCGTGCTCGTCGTACAGCTTTTGAAACTGCAGTAATAGCATGATGTTGGCCAATAAGTCGTTCATGGAGAATTCTCTCCATTAACTTTAATCGTTGATTTTCAGATTGATTAATTTTTGTTACTGGAATACCTGTCCATGCTGAAATAACTTTAGAAATATCTGATTCTGTAACTTCATCAAAACGAGGTCCATTTGGACTTGAATATTTAGCATATTTTTCTTTACTTGTTAAAGCAAATCTCATTATTCGTAAGTGTGTACGAACCTCTATTTCATGTTCAACTAATAATTTTGCTGTTGCAAAATCGTTATGGTTAATTGCATCATTTTTGTCTTGTAAAGTATCATGTAATTCTACAAGTAACTTTTGTAACCCTGTCGGTAATGAGCGATTACGTAATCTAACACGAGAACCAGCTTCATCAATAACATCAATTGCTTTATCTGGTAGGTTACGATCGGCAATAAATCTACTAGATTGTTTTGCAGCTTCTACAAGAGCTGCATCTGTATATGTTAACGCGTGGTGACGTTGGAACTCTGGTTTTAATCCTTTTAAAATATCAATTGTTGTTTCTACTGATGGTTCTTCTACAACAATAGAATGGAATCTTCGCTCTAACGCTGGATCTTTTTCAATATATCGACGATATTCATCTATTGTAGTAGCACCAATAAGTCGTAAAGTTCCACGAGCTAATGAAGGTTTTAAAAGGTTGGCAGCATCCACAGCACCTTCCGCTGCACCTGCACCTACTAACGTATGAATTTCATCAATTACTAAAATAGTTTTACCATGTTGGTTTACTTCATCAATAATATGTTTCATACGTTCTTCGAATTCCCCACGATATTTTGTCCCAGCTAATACTGATCCAAGATCAAGAGCACGAACAACGTGGTCTAATAAAAATTCTGGGCAATCTAGACTTTGCATTAAAATTGCAAGTCCTTCAGCACAGGCGGTTTTACCTACACCTGCTTCACCAACTAAAACAGGGTTATTTTTACGGCGACGGCCTAATACTTTAACTAAAGCGTTGATTTCTTCATCTCGACCAATAACTGGGTCTAAACGCTGACCTATAACTTCTTTTGTAATATCTTCTGTGTATAAATCTAAAGAAGGAGTCTTTAAACCTGATTTTTCACGAGCAATTGCCCATTTTTCTTGATCAGTTAATGGTGGTTTTAAGATATCTTCTTGCTGTTCTTGAATATAAGTTAAAATTAATTGACGTAACTTAGGAATATTAACGCGTAGCTTATTTAAAGTTCGCATTGCAACACCGTCTGACTCATTTATTAAAGACAATAAAACATGTTCTGTACCAACATAATTCACGCCTAGGTCTTGTCCTTCATGAATTGACATTTCTAATACACGTTTTGCCCGTGGAGTAAATGGTATTTCAGAGGCTACGAATCCTGTGCCACGCCCAATATATTTTTCAATTTCTTTTCGTGTTCTTTTTAATGTAACATTCAATTGAGTTAATGCACGTCCACCTATACCATGTCTTTGCCCAATTACACCAAGTAGTAATTGTTCAGTACCAACAAAGTTGTGTCCCATTCGTCGAGCTTCTTCCTGTGCTAACATGATTACTTTAATAGCACCCTCAGTAAATTTTTCAAACATCACATCTCCTTTACCATTTCTATTCAATAAAAATGGTGTTCTATCCGTTTAGTAATTTCTTTTTCTATTTACAATCTAAGTAATTAAATACTTATTGGTAGCTATTTATAAAAAATTATATTTTATACAATCAGTTTATTCTATAGTTGCATAATAACTTACTTTTAATTATAATAGATTTATTAATAAAGAACAATTATATTTTTGGCGGTATGGCCAAGTGGTAAGGCAGTGGATTGCAAATCCTCTATCCCCAGTTCGAATCTGGGTGCCGCCTTTAAATATAATTCAATATTCTTGCGTTTTTACAAGTGTATAAAATATAATAGTATTACATGTCGTTAAGGGGACGTGGTGGAATTGGTAGACACGACGGACTTAAAATCCGTTGCCTAGTGATAGTGCGTGAGGGTTCAAGTCCCTCCGTCCCCATTTAAATAAATAAATTATTGATAATAAATATTGCTAATTAATTTTTTTTAATTTTTACTTTCGTTTTTAAATTAAATAAATGCAATTATTTTGCATTTATTTAATTTAGTATTATGATAAACAAATTCTGTAAAGTACTCCTGGTGGTAAATCTGATTTTACCAATAAATCGAAAATATTTACTGATGAATCATAATAAATTTCAACAATTCGTTTATGAATTCGAATCTCAAAATGTTCTCGCGAATCTTTATTAACATGAGGAGAACGCAACACACAATAAATTCGTTTATCTGTAGGTAATGAAACTACACCAACATTGTCTACATTGTTACCTTGGGTAATATCCATTATTTTTTGACACGATGTATTTAAAAGTTCATGATTGAACGATTCTAATCGCACACGAATTTTTTCATTCGGTTTTATTTCCATAAATTTTTTTTTAATTATTTAACAATTTTAGAAACAACACCAGCACCAATAGTTCGGCCGCCTTCACGAATCGCAAAACGCATACCTTCTTCAATTGCAACTGGGTAAATTAATTCAGCAGTCATTTTAATACGATCCCCTGGCATTACCATTTCTACAACTGAACCATCATCTGCTGTAAATTGCTCAATTGAACCTGTTACATCAGTTGTTCGTACGTAAAATTGTGGTCGGTAACCTGTAAAGAATGGTGTGTGACGTCCACCTTCTTCTTTCGTTAATACATATACTTCTGATTCGAAGTTTGTATGTGGTGTAATTGTACCTGGTTGTGCTAATACCATACCACGTTCGATATCTTCTCGTGTAACACCACGTAATAAAATACCAACATTATCACCAGCAAAACCTTCATCTAATGTTTTTTGGAACATTTCGATTCCAGTAATAGTTGTTGTTTGAGTTTCAGCAACCCCAACGATTTCTACAGTTTCACCAACTTTAACAACACCACGTTCAATTCGACCAGTTGCTACAGTTCCTCGACCAGTAATTGAGAATACATCTTCAATAGCCATTAAGAATGTTTTTTCAACGTCACGTTCTGGAGTTGGAATGTATGAATCAACTGCATCCATTAATGCATAAATTTTATCAACCCATGGGTTCTCACCACGCTTAATCGCAGGGTTTGATGAAATTGCTTCAATTGCTTGTAATGCTGAACCAGGACAAATTGGAATATCATCACCTGGGAAATCATATGCTGATAATAACTCGCGTACTTCTAATTCTACTAATTCTAATAATTCATCATCATCCACTTGATCTTGTTTATTTAAGAATACAACAATATGTGGAACCCCAACTTGTTTAGCTAATAAAATATGTTCTCGAGTTTGAGGCATTGGACCATCTGCAGCAGATACAACTAAAATTGCTCCATCCATTTGAGCTGCACCAGTAATCATATTTTTTACGTAATCCGCGTGACCTGGACAATCTACGTGTGCATAGTGACGGTCTGCAGTTTCATATTCAACGTGAGCTGTATTAATAGTAATACCACGAGCACGTTCTTCAGGTGCACCATCAATATCTGAATAATCTTTTGCGACAGAATCACCTTCTAAAGCTAATGTTGCTGTAATTGCTGCAGTTAACGTTGTTTTACCGTGATCAACGTGGCCAATAGTACCAATGTTAACATGCGGTTTTGTACGTTCAAATTTTTCACGTGCCATTTCTAAAAATTCCTTTGAAGTTTAATGTGTATAATAAAAATCTCTTTGCTTTTAGCGTAATTAATTAAAATTTTAAATAATTAATTTATTAATAACGGAAATGCGCAAATGCTTTATTTGCATCTGCCATTTTATGAGTTTCTTCTTTTTTCTTTATAGTATTACCTATATCGTTTGCTGTGTCAATAATTTCACTTGCTAGTTTAATTGACATTGTTCGGCCTACACGTTGACGTGAGTATTGAATAATCCAGCGTAATGCTAAATTTGTTGCTCTAAAGCTACTAACTTCAATTGGAACTTGGTATGTTGAACCCCCAACACGTCTAGCTTTTACCTCTACAACTGGACTAGCATTTCTAATTGCCTTTTCAAAAATTACTAATGGGTCTTCATTTGTCTTTGATTTTATAATATCAAATGCCCCATTTACAATATTTTGGGCTAAATTCTTTTTTCCTGACTTTAAAATTCTTGTTACTAATAAACTAACTAAGTAACTATTATATGTAGGATCTGCTTTAGGAAATCGTTTTTTCGATATATTTCGACGTGACATGATAAGAATTATTGTTTAATAAATTGGTTTTTATTAAATATTAATTTTTACATTAATATTTAATTTTTTGGTTTTTTAACTCCATATTTTGAGCGTCTTTGTGTTCTATCTTTTACCCCACCACTATCTAATGCACCTCGAACTATATGATAACGAACACCAGGTAAATCTTTTACTCGACCACCTCTAATTAAAACAACTGAATGTTCTTGTAAATTATGACCTTCACCTGGAATATAAGCCGTTACTTCAAATCCTGATGTTAATCGAACACGTGCAACTTTACGAATTGCTGAATTCGGTTTTTTAGGTGTAGTTGTATACACACGTGTACATACACCACGTCGTTGAGGACAATTTACTAAAGCAGGAGATTTTGTTTTTTTACTAATTTGTATTCGTCTTGAACGAACTAATTGCTGAATAGTTGGCATTTATATAAAAAGTAATTAAGTGAATTTAAATTATTTTATTTGTCTTGTGTTTGTAATCCATATTTTTTCATAAATCGCTCTACACGACCTTCACTATCAATAAGTGTTTGTGAATCTGTATAAAATGGATGGTTTCCTAACCAAACATCAAGTTGTAATTGAGGCTTTGTTGAGCCAATAACACAAAGTGTTTTTCCTTCACACTTAACCTCAGAGTCTGGAAACCAAGTTGGATGAATTTCAGATTTTGGCATATTTTTAAAAATTTTAACGTTTTGAATATTGTGATGCTTTTCTTGCTTTTCTTAAACCATATTTTTTACGCTCTTTAATTCGTGAATCACGACTTAAAAGTCCAAATGGTTTTAAAACTAAACGGTTTTCTTTTTCCATTTTGCAAAGTAATCTTGCAACACCTAGTTTAATAGCATCAGTTTGGCCTGTTAAACCACCACCTTTTACAATAGCAATTATATCAAACTGATTATTTAAATTTAATTTTTCTAACGGTGAGAAAATTGCATTTAAATAATTTGTATTATATTGTAAGTATTTTTCACCCGAAACTTTATTAATAATTATTTTTCCGGTTCCTGGAACAAGAAAAACTCTTGCAACAGCACGTTTTCTCTTTCCAAGTCCAATTTTATCCTTTTGAAAAACTGTATTCATAAATTTTTTTTAAATTAGTAAGTAAAATTTTAAAGTAGATTTAATTGTTTTGGATCTTGAGCCGCATGTGGATGTTGATCACCTTGATAAACTTTTAAGCGTTTTACTAAATGTTTTTTAGGAAATCCATTTGGTAACATATTAAAGACACAGTTTTCAACAATTCGTTTTGGTGCTAGATTTACTAACCGTTTTAATGAACTACCAGGACGACCAGGTTCATAAACATGGAACCGTTCAACATCACGATCCAGTTTTAAATGTTCAGTATTAATTAATATTACATAATCACCAACATCAACTGATGGGTGATAAATAGATTTTGACTTACCTGTTAATAAAGGTACAATAGTTGATGCTAATCGCCCTAATTGTTTATCTTTACAATCAATGACGTACCATTTTCTTTTATTATAATTTGACGCTGGAATAAATGTTTTATTCATAAAATGAAATTTAAACTAAATAATTATTTTAAAACTATTCCTAATTTATTTTTAAGAGTAGCAAAAACTTCGTCTGCTGATTTTCGACCAAAGTTTTTTAATTCTAACAGCTTTTCTGGAGAATATTCTAATAGATCACCAATTGTATTAATTTTTGCTCTTTTTAAACAATTATAAGGTCGAACTGATAATTGCAATTCTTCAATAGCAATATGAGTATACGGGTCTATAGGTTTGATATTATTCTTTTCTTTTGCTGTTTCTTTTTCTTTTTTAATTTTATGTTCAGTAAGAGATTTAAATAAATCTATAATTAAATTAGAACCAGAAAAAATTGCTTGTTCAGGTGAAATACTTCCATTTGTCCAAATATCAATAAATAAACGTTCTTTTATATTATTTGAATTGTCGTAAACATTTTCAACCTTGAAATCAACCTTTTGTACCGGCATAAAAATTGCATCTGTTTCAATGAAATCTTCGAATTTATCAGAGAAAAGTTCATTTGCTAATCTATATTTTGTCCCAGACTCAATTTTAAATTCTATTTCTAAAATATGTGAGCTTGAAATTGTTGCAATATAATGATTAGGGTTAATAATTTCTACTTCTGGGGGTAATTGAATTGAACTTGCTGTAATAACAGCAGGCCCATGAACCCTTAAACGACCAAATTGTCTTGTAGATGTATTTGATTTTAGAACAATTCCTTTTAAATTTAATAAAATTTCAAGAATATCTTCACGTACCCCTGGGATTAGTGAAAATTCATCTTTTACACCAGCAATTCGAACACCTGTAATAGCAGTTCCTTTTAAATCTCCTAATAAAACTCGTCGTAATAAATTCCCAATTGTTATTCCTTGACCCGAACTAAGCGAATCAATCAAAAATTGTCCATACATAGGACCAGATTCAATTTTCTCTGATTTTAAACACTCCATTACTAAATTAGAACTAGTGATAAAATTTTTTGTGGAATTCATAATTCATTTTTTTTATAAGTAATTAGACTTATACACGGCGACGTTTTCTTGGACGACACCCATTATGTGGTACTGGAGTTATATCTTGTATTGAAAGAATTTCTAACCCTGCGCCCTCAATAGAACGGATTGCTGTTTCGCGGCCCGATCCTTGACCTTTTACTAAAATTTCAACAGTCTTTATACCTGTACTTAAAGCGTCTAAAGCCGCTTTTTCTGCTGCAGTTTGAGCAGCAAAAGGAGTACCTTTACGTGCTCCTTTAAACCCAGAACTACCAGCAGATGCCCATGAGATTGTATCTCCCGTTACATTCGTAATTGTAACAATTGTGTTATTAAACGTTGATTGAATATGAACAACACCTGTTCCGATGTTACTTCTATTTTTCTTTGCTGCCGGTTTTCGTAATTTTTGTGCCATATTAAAGTAATATTTTTAATTAGTATAACTGCCAATAAAAGAATATTATTTTTTCTTACCAGTAACAGTTTTCTTCGCCCCTCTTCTTGAGCGAGCATTTGTTCGTGTTCTTTGTCCGCGAACAGGTAAGCTATTTCTATGTCTTTTTCCGCGGTGACAGTTTATTTCATTTAACCGTTTAATATTTAAACCATTAAAACGTCTTAAATCACCTTCTAATTTTAACTCACTCTCTTCTAAGATATTTCTTAATGTAACAGATTGTTCTGTAGTAATATCATCTGTCCGTGTTTCAGGACTAATTTCTGCTAGCTGAACAATCTTTTTTGCCGATGTAAGTCCAATTCCGTGAATATATGTAAGCGCGTATTCAATTCGTTTATTTCTTGGCAAATCGATCCCTAGTAATCTTACCACTTCCTTAACTCCTTTTAAAAATTAACCTTGTCTTTGTTTATGTTTTGGATTTTGACAAATTACCATAATTTTACCATGTCGCTTAATTACACGACATTTATCACACATTTTTTTAACTGAAGGACGAACTTTCATTATAACAATATAAATAGTAAATTAATAAATAGATTTTTTAGTTACTTCAATCAAATCTCTCATTGTAAATATTAGAAAGAATGATACTTTTCATTTCACGTGAAATATCAAGAACAACACCTACTAAAATTAATAATGATGTCGTACCTAAACCATTAAAACTTGAAACATTTAAAATTCCTTCTATAACATTTGGGAGAGTTGCTAATATAGCAAGTATTAAGGCCCCAATGAAGGTTACCCGTTTCATTACTTGTTTTAAATAGAATGTTGTTGCCAAACCTGGTCGTACTCCTGGAATACTTACGGCCATTTTTTGTAATTCTTGAGAAATATCTTTAGGGTTTAATACAATAGTTGAATAAAATGAACTAAAGATTAAAATTAATGCAAAATAACTAACCCAATAAATAATCTTTGATGATTTTAAAAAAATCGGAAGTGTTAAGAGTGGGAATACACCTAAATTAGTAATATAACTAGGAAGAACTAAAAGCGCAGTTGTTAAAATAATTGGCATAACACCTGCTTGATTAAAACGTAATGGAATATAATTATTTGAGCCACCTTTCGAAACTGGTTGCTGATTTTGACCTAGCTGTTTCGAAGAAATTAGCGGAACAATTCTTGCACTTTCTTGCAATGTAATAATACCAGCTATGGCAATAAAAAATAAAAGTCCAATGCCAATACCTGATATCGCACTTAAATTCCCACTATTTTCACTTATTAATTTCTTACCTAAATTTGGCAAACTGGAAATAATATTTGTATATATTAACAATGAGGCTCCATTCCCCAACCCATATTCTGTAATTAGTTCACTTAACCATAATACTATCATTGCACCCGTTGTGAGCCAAAGAATTATCTCGAAAGCTAATAAGGGGCTCCAATCAAAAAGTGCACGTTTTAAATAAAAAGCAATGCTTGAACTTTGGATTAAAGCCCAACCAAATGTGATTAATCTAGTTAATCTTGTAATTGCTCTTCGACCTTCGCCACCCCCTTCTTTCTGTAATTTTGAAATACTTGGAATTAAGCCAGTGATTAACTGAACCATGATTGAAGCATTTATATAGGGAAATATATTTAGAGTAAATAACCCAATTACAAATGTATCATTTCCTGAAAAAGTACTTACTAAATTCTTTGTTATTGGGTGTTGTTGAATGTAAAAAGCTAAATGTCCATGATTAATTCCAGGAATTGGGAGAAATGTACCCATTCTAATAAATAGAAGTATCCCAACACTTAATAAAAGACGTTTTAATAAGATATCGTCTGTCTTTTTCATTTTTGTTTTTAATATTTTAAAAATCAGATACTTTTTATTTAAACTACTTTTTAAATTAAATCACGTTTTTGTAAAACTTGTGATTTAGTAGTTAAATTTTCTAATGCTACAATTGCTGCACGAGCATTATTTAATAAATTATCAGATCCTAATTGTTTTGCAATTACATTTTTAACACCTGCAACTTCTAGAACAGTTCTAACAGCCCCACCGGCAATTACACCTGAACCTTCAATAGATGGTCGCATGATAATTTTACATGCGCCTTTATCACCTACAACTCCATGTGGGATAGTTAATGATTTTGTAAGAGGAATTCGTATTAAATTCTTTCTTCCATCTGTTTTTGCTTTTTTAAATGCATTAACAACATCTTCTGCTTTACCTACACCAACACCTACTTGGCCATTTTCATCACCGATCACTACAACAGCACGAAAACTTAATTTTTTCCCACCTTTTGTTACTTTCGTAACACGACTAATTTTAATTAATCGTTCAACAAATTTTGCATCATTTAAATTATTATTACGACGAGGTGTCTTTTTTAATTTATTAACTTGTTTTAACTCGGTACTCATAAAATTTATTATTTTTAAATTATTTACTAAAATTCTAGGCCACCTGCTCGCGCACCATCTGCTAAAGCTTTTATTCGGCCATGGTATAAATATGGACCTCGATCAAACACAATTTTCGTAATGTTCTTTTGCTTACTTAATTCAGCTAGTTTTTGACCCATAAGTCGCGAAGCATTACATGTACGACCATTTTCACTGTTTAGTTTAATGTCACGATCTAGTGTTGAGCAAGAAACAAGTGTCTTCGCCGTTGTATCATCTATAATTTGTGCGTAAATGTTTTCATTCGATCGGAATACAGATAAACGTGGTCGTTCGACAGTTCCTTTTATTAAACCTCGTACACTTTCACGTTTCAACTTTTTATACTTATCAGGTTTTAGTTTTTTATTTTTATTTTTAAGTCTTAATAAAACTCTTTTTGAAAATTTCATAATATAATTTTTTTTTACAACTTAATAATTCTTATTATTTACCCGATTTACCAGCTTTACGTAAGATTTGTTCACCTTTATAAAGAATACCTTTTCCTTTATATGGTTCCGGCGGACGCCATGATCTTACTTTTGCTGCGAATAAGCCTAATTGCTCTTTATCACATGCTTTTATATTCAACGTTGTATTTTGAACAACTTCAACCTCTATTCCCTCAGGAATATCAATATTTACTGGGTGACTATAACCTAAATTTAATACAAGTGTTTTAGCTTGTACACTTGCTCGGTAACCTACACCTTGTAGTTCAAGAGTGATAAGAAATTGTTCCGAAACTCCAACAAGCATATTATTTATTAATGTTCGGTATAACCCATGTAAAGCTTTGTTTGCTCGTGTTTGGTTTGTTAAAGCTACAATTAATTGTCCATCAGTTTGTTCTACTGTAATAACTTCTGGAATTTCTCGTTCTAATGTTCCAAATTTTCCTTTTACTACCACGTTATTGTCTGTAAGCTCAATATCAACAGCTGTTGGTATTGCAATTGGTAATTTCCCTATTCGTGACATATTATATATTTACTCCACTTACCAAATATAACATAAAACTTCACCACCAACTCCGAGTTCTCTTGCTTTATTATTTGTCATTACTCCTTTTGGTGTTGAAAGGATAGCAATTCCTAATCCATCTAAAACAGAAGGTAAAGTTTTAGAATTAGCGTAAACTCTTAATCCTGGTTTACTAACGCGTTCAATTTTATTAATAACACGTTCTCGAGATTGACCTTTATACTTTAATGAAAGAAGTAAATATTGAGCTATATTTTCATTATATACTTCAAAATTTTCAATAAAACCTTCTTCCTTAAGTGTTGCGGCTATTGCTTTTGACATTTTTGTTGCTGGTATTTCAACAATTTGATGTTTTACCATGTTCGCATTTCGTATACGAGTTAACATATCTGCAATGTTATCTGTAACCACTAGTAACTCCTTACTTTTATTATCTTCATTTTACTTATTCTTGTGACCAACGTTTACGGCGTAAATGTTTTTTCTTATCCCATACTTGGTTAATTTCGCCAAATGATGAATATTTATCGTAATAACCACAATCATTTAACGGAAAACGTAAGAACTTTAATAAAATCATTCCGTTTAACAGTCGGTCCACTGTTTTAGAACGAGACTTTGGTGTAGATGAATCAACCACAAGCGTTATGCTTAAACCTTGTATTTGATCAACATCATCATACTCAATCTCTGGGAAAATTAATTGTTCTTTTACTGAAAAAGTATAATTCCCAGCTTTATCAAAACTTCTTACAGATAATCCTCTAAAATCACGAATTTGAGCGAATGTGAAAAAGATTAACTTAGTAAGAAAACTATACATCTTCTCACCACGTAATGTGCTTGATAAACCTAATTCCATGTCTTCACGAATTTTAAACCCTGCTACAGCTTTTTTTGACCGTGTAATTAATGGTTTTTGACCTGTAATTTGAGTAAATTCCGTAATACTTTTCTTTAAAATATTACTGTTTTGTGCAGCTAAACCTAAACCTCGATTGATACTGATTTTTTTAAGTTTTGGAATAGTATGGGGGTTTGAAAATAATTCTGGATTACTTTTTCTTAATACAGAATGAATACCATCTTCATATTCTTTTTTTATATTTTCTAATAAACCATATAATTCTGCAATTTCTTCTAAGGAATGTTGACTACGCATATTCTTTATTTAAAATAATTTAAATTAATTTAACATTTGAATGGTGAATTGGGGCTTCAAATTGTTTTATTTCTCCAACATCACTTTCTGTATTGGGTTTAATGTGCTTAAATTTAAAATTAACACCTTTCACTAAAATTTTTCCTGTATTTCGGTAAATTTTAGTAACTTCACCTGTTTTATTCTTATCAAATCCAGAAATAATTTTTACATTATCCCCAATTTTAACATGTAATTTTTGACCTTTTGGCATTTATAAAACCTCCGGAGCTAATGAAACAATTTTAGAAAAATTCTTGTCCCGAATTTCACGAGCAACAGGACCAAATACACGTGTTCCACGTGGATTATTTTCTGTATTTACAATTACAGCAGCATTGTCGTCAAATCGAATATACATACCATCTGGACGACGAATAGTCTTAGATGTTCGTACAACAACTGCTCGAACAATATCTGACTTTTTAATTGGCATATTTGGAAGCGCTTCTTTTACAACGCCAATAATTGTGTCACCAATTTTTCCATATTTTCGGTTACCACCTAAAACACGGATACACATAATTTTTTTTGCACCCGTATTATCGGCTACAGTTAACATTGTTTGTGGATAAATCATAAAAGTATAATCTTAAGTAATTACAGATGATTTTGAAATAATTTTAGTTACTGACCAACGTTTTTTCTTACTAAGTGGTCGGCATTCTTGTACTAAAACTTGATCACCAATATTGCATTCACTCATTTCATCATGAGCTAAATATTTAGATGTTCTTATCATTGTCTTCGAATAAATGGGGTGTGGGAATCGACTTTCGACTTTTACTACCACAGTTTTTTGCATTTTATTACTAACAACAATACCAATTTTCTCTTTTACTGGCATTTTAAAACTCCTTAAAATCGCGGTTTAATTTTTTATACGACTATTGGGTAAGATTGCAAAACTGGACTATTAAAATTCCATTTTGACATTAACTAAGTAGCGAACTTGATCTATGAAAAGTTATTTACATAAATTTATAGACCTTTCAACTTGATTAGTATAACCCCTTAAATTAGATTATTATTTCTTAGCATCAGATGGTGCAGGTTTAACAGCAGCTCCTAAACGAGTTTTTATCTGTGCTACTTGTCTTCTTAACTGTTTAATTTTATGCGATTTAAATGGTTGGCGCGTAGCTTTTTTAAAGCGCAAATCAAATAATTCCTTTTCTATTGATTGCAATTGAGCCATCAATTGTTGAATATCCTCTGGTAAACTACTCATAAACTATTAATCGTTTCTAATAATAAATTTTGTTTTTACTGGTAACTTATATGATGCTAAATTAAAAGCAGCACGTGCAACTTCTTCTGGAACTGCACTGATTTCAAATAAAATTGTTCCAGGTTTTACAGTTGCAACCCAATAATCTACTGCACCTTTACCTGAACCCATCCGTGATTCTGCAGCACGTGCTGTAACAGTTTTATCTGGGAATATACGAATCCATAATGATGCACCACGTTTTGTATAACGTGTAATTGTACGTCGTGTTGCTTCAATTTGGCGAGAAGTAATCCATGATGGCTCTAAGGCTTGTAAACCGTATTTTCCGAATGAAACTTCGTTTCCACGTGTTGCCTTTCCTCGCATTCTACCACGATGATATTTTCTATATTTTGTTCTTTTTGGACTTAACATAATGAAATTAGATTAATTAATAAATATCTTTTTTTGATTATTTTTTATGTTCTTTATTATTTCTTTAATATTTCATTTTTAAATAACCATACTTTTACACCAAGAACACCATAAATTGTATTTGCTTCTTTTGTAGCATAATCAATGTCAGCTCTTAACGTTTGTAATGGAACTCGACCTTCACGGATCCATTCACTTCTGGCCATTTCTGCACCATTTAATCGGCCAGATACTTCAATTTTAATACCATTTACTGCATTATCTTGACTACATTTTAATCCTTCTCGAATTGCACGTCGGAATGCCACTCGATCTTCTAATTGTTGAACTACAAGATCCGCAATTAGAGAAGCATTTGAATTAACATTTTCAACTTCTATAACATTAATTGTTATTTGACGATCGTTAGGTATAAATTTTTTGATGTTTGCTGCTAAAGTTTTAATTTTAGAACCATTGTCACCAACTAATACTCCTGGGCGACCCGTTTCAATATTTAATTCAATTTGGTCACCTAAACCATTTCTATTAATATGAATATTTGAAATACTAGCTAATTTTGCTAACTTATTAAGGTATGTTCGAATTTTATCGTCTTCTTCTAATAAGTTTGAATATTGTTTAAAATCGGCATACCAGGCCGCTCGATGTTCTTGTGTAATACCTAAACGAAATCCCAAAGGATGTGTTTTTTGTCCCATAGAAAAAATCCTTAATTGTTATTTTCTTAACTAATTGATTTTACAACAACCGTAATATGACAAGTTGGTTTTAAAATCTTATAAGCCCGGCCTTGTGCACGTGGTCGAATACGTTTTAGTTTTGGGCCTTCATCTGCAAATATTTCTGAAATGACTAATTTTTTCTTATCTAAATTATAATTATTCTTTGCATTTGCTGCTACAGAATGTACTACTTGCCAAATTGGTGAGCCGGCATCATAAGGCAAAAATTCTAGTATCATTAATGCTTCTTGATATGAACGTCCACGAATTTGGTCTAAGACCTGTCTTACTTTATGTGGCGATATTCGCACATATTTTGCTACTGCTTTCACTGATTGACCATCTGACATGATATAGTTTCCTTAATGTTTATTACATATATTTGAAGTTTCTAAAGAATAACAAATTGAGTTTTCTTTAATCTTAAAATATTATTTTTTTTCTTGAGAAACGTTAAATCCATAAGCTATTTTAATAGTTATATATTCCTCTGCTTCTCGATTTTGAGATTTTTCATTCATAAATTTATTATGAGTTGAAACTTTATTAATATAAATCTCATAAATCCACATATCAAAAAAATTTATAGATAAATTATTTTGTAAAGAAATTACAATTGAATATAAAGCTTGTAGAAGAAAATCTCGTTCAATCGGGTTCGATTTTAAAAGATAAGATATATCATCACGCACATAATAAAAATGTTTAAACTGAACACTTTGCAAAATTAATTTTGCTAGTGAAGATAACTTTTTTTCAGATTTAACATTAAAAGTTTTAATTTGGAAACTTTTGGGGAAATTTAATGTTAATTCTAACCGTGCCATGTTTTAATTTTTCCTTAACGTTTTGTTTTTTTATCTGCTTTAATATGAGATTTAAATGTTCGTGTAGAAACAAACTCACCTAATTTATGGCCAACTAATTGATCAGAAATAAAAATTGGAACATGTTGTCTTCCATTATAAACAGCTATTGTAAAACCTACCATATTAGGTAAAATAGTTGAACTTCGTGACCAAGTTGTAATTATATCTTTTTTTCCTTCTGCATTCATTTTATTAATTTTTTTCAATAAATGATAAGCAACAAAAGGTCCTTTTTTTAATGATCTTGACATTTTTTGAGAATCTTAGTAATAAATTTTTTTCTAAATTAATTATGGACGTCGACGAAGAATATATGCGTTGCTAAGTTTTTTAGGTTTTCGTGTTTTTTTACCTAAAGCTGGTTTACCCCACGGTGTCAATGGACGTGCACGACCAATTGGAGTTCTACCTTCACCACCACCATGAGGGTGATCACATGGATTCATTACCGAACCACGAACAGTTGGTCGTTTACCTAACCAACGTGTACGACCTGCCTTTCCACTTTGCACTAAGAATGCATCATTATTACTTACTTCACCGATTGTTGCAAAACATTCTTTGCGGATTAATCTAATCTCTTTTGATGGTAATCGTAAAGTGACATAATCACCTTCTTTCGCTAAGATTTTTGCAGATGTCCCTGCTGCACGTACAATTTGTCCACCACGGGTAGGTAATAATTCAATGTTATGCACTGACGTACCTAACGGAATTTCTTCTAATGGTAGTGTGTTTCCTACGTTTAATGAAATACCTTTTCCAGATAAAACAGTATCCCCAACATTTAAATTATTCGGGTGTAAGATATAGCATTTTTCACCATCTACATAGTGAATTAATGCAATACGTGCGTTTCTATTTGGATCGTACTCAATCGAGTTTACAATTCCAGGCACATCATACTTGTTACGTTTAAAATCAATTAATCGGTATTGTTTTTTATGACCACCACCTCTGTGACGAATAGTAATAACTCCTCTGTTATTTCTACCTTTTGCTCGGTGGTTTTTTCTAATTAAACTTTTTTCTGGCTTATCAGTTGTTAGCTCTGAAAAAGACGAAAGGGCTCTGTTTCGTGTCCCTGGCGTATATGCTTTATAAAGACGAATACTCATAAACTTGATTAATTTATATAATTGTTAATTTTCTTCTGCAAATAAGTTTATTGTATCGCCTTCTGATAACGTTACAATTGCTTTTTTATAATGTGATTTCCACCCAACATATTGACCTATTCTTTTTTTCTTTTTCGGTAAATGAGCGGTATTAATTTTTATTACTTTAACATTAAATAAATACTCAATTGCAGCCTTAATTGTTGGCTTATCAGATTTCGGGTCTACAATAAAACTATATTGATTGTTAGCTAATAATCGTGTAGCTTTATCTGTAATGATTGGGTATTTTATAATATTTATATTGCTATCATTAAGAGATGAAGAATTAATCACAATAAATCTCCTTTATATTATTGACTGCTAATGGGGTTAACAAAATTTGCTTCGCTTTTAACAAACTTAAAGTATTTAAATGTGCTGCAGAAATTAATTCAACATTTTTTAAATTTTTAGTTGCTAATTTTAAAGGTGTTGTCTTTGTAGAAACAACAACTAAAACTTTTTGCTCTAAATTTATATTATAGTTATTACAAATATTACAAAATGCTTTTGTTTTTGGTTCATTAATTAATGTTTCTAATTCCCCAATTACTGAGATATTATTACGTTTGTTATATAATAAAGTCTGTAATGCTAAATTTCGTTCTTTTTTATTTAGTTTTAAGTTAACTGTTCTTGGCTTTGGACCAAAAATAACACCACCACCTCTCCATAATGGAGAACGGTTTGACCCTGCTCGAGCACGACCAGTTCCTTTTTGTTGCCAAGGTTTTTTACCACCACCACGCACTTCACTTCTAGTTTTTGTTGAAACTGTACCTTGTTTTTGCGAAAGTTGGTGTCTCAAAATATCTCTATGAATCAAATAATTACCTGAATCTTCTAATATATTAAGTGTAAAATTATATTTATCAGATGAAATTTGTCCATTTGAATCTAATGAATTGTATTCTATAATTTTTTGAACAGCCATGTAATATTTTTCCTAATATTCATTTGTTTAATCATTTTTTTCTTGCATTAAGTTGAAGGAACAATACTAAGTAAATTTCCAGGTTTTCCAGGAACCGCACCTTTCACAACCAAAATATTTTCATCATTATTTACTTGAACGATTTTTAATTTTTTGATGTTTGCAGTTTTATTACCAAGCTGGCCTGCCATTTTTTTACCTGGTAGAACACGACCTGGAGATGTTCCCATACCAATAGAACCTGGAGCTCTATGATTTTTTGACCCATGAGTCATTGGTCCTCTTGCAAAACTATAACGTTTTTGTAAACCTGAAAACCCTTTACCTATACTTTTCCCTGTAACATTTATTAATTGACCTGCAACAAATGATTCAACATCCAAAACTTGTCCAACATTAAAATTAGTGGGATCACTAACACGAAATTCTTTTAAATATTTTAAAGGTTGAATATTTGACTTTTGTAAATGACCTAATTGAGGTTGAGTTAATGATTTTGTTGAAACATTACCATACCCAACTTGTATAGCATTATAGCCATCATTTAGTGTAGTTTTAACTTGTGTAACAATACAAGGACCAACTTTTAAAATTGTAACTGGAATTATATTCCCTGATTCATCAAATATTTGGGTCATTCCAATTTTGTTTCCTAATAAACCTAAAGACACAATATTTTTCTCCAAAAAATACTTATATATATATATTAATAGTGATAAAATTTAGTTTTTCTTAAATGTACTAATAAATATTTTGATAATTACAATTATCAAACTGTTATATAACTTTAAGTAAATATAAAGCTTTTGTCCATATAAGACATATATGCAATGTTATAATATATAAAGAATAATACAAATATTTACATTTATAAAGTATAGATAAAATATTACACCTATACTTTATAAATGTAAATATGTGCATGTATTATATACATTTATGGTTATATAATATATAATAGTAAACATAAATTTAAATAAAATATATAGATATGAATAAAGTAGTAGGGATTGATTTAGGAACAACAAATTCTGTTGTTGCTGCAATTGAAGGGGGTCAACCCACAGTAATTACAAATGCTGAGGGATTTAGAACAACACCTTCGATTGTTGCTTATACAAAAAAGGAAGAGTTATTAGTTGGTCAATTAGCAAAACGTCAATCAGTTGTTAATGCTGAAAATACATTTTTCTCTGTAAAACGATTCATTGGTTGTAAGGCTGATGAGGTATCAGAAGAATCAAAAGAATTGCCTTATAAAGTAATTAAAGATGATAATGGGAATATAAAAATCAAATGTTCTTCGTTAAATAAAGATTTTAGCCCAGAAGAAATTTCTGCACAAGTTATCCGTAAATTAATAACTGATGCAAAAGAATATTTAGGCCAAGATGTTACAAAAGCTGTAATTACTGTACCAGCTTACTTTAACGATTCTCAACGTCAAGCAACGGTTGATGCTGGAAAAATTGCTGGTATTGAAGTTTTAAGAATTATTAATGAGCCAACAGCAGCTTCTTTAGCTTATGGTTTAGATAAAAAACAAAATGAAACTATTCTAGTTTTTGATTTAGGTGGTGGGACATTTGATGTTTCAGTTCTAGAAGTTGGGGATGGTATTTTTGAAGTTTTATCAACGGCCGGAGATACAAATTTAGGTGGTGATGATTTTGATAAAGCTTTAGTTAGATGGTTAGTTGAAGACTTCGAAGCAAAAGAAGGTACTAATTTAACTAAAGATATTCAAGCATTACAACGTTTAACTGAAGCTGCTGAGAAAGCAAAAATGGAATTATCAAATGTTGAAAAAACAACAATTAATTTACCATTCATTACAGCAGATAAAAATGGTCCAAAACATATTCAACAAGAATTAACACGTGAAAAATTCGAAAGTTTATGTAAAGATTTAATTGATCGTTGCCGTATTCCAGTTGAAAAAGCATTAAAAGATGCAAAATTAGATAAATCAGGAATTAATGAAGTTGTATTAGTTGGGGGTTCAACAAGAATTCCAGCTATTCAAGAATTAGTTCAGTCTTTAACTGGCAAAAAACCAAATAAATCTGTAAACCCTGATGAAGTAGTTGCCATTGGTGCTGCAATTCAAGCAGGGATCTTAGCTGGTGAGATAACAGATATCTTATTATTAGATGTAACACCTTTATCACTTGGTGTAGAAACTGTTGGTGGTATTATGACAAAACTTATTGCACGAAACACAACAATTCCTGTTAAAAAGTCAGAATTATTTTCAACAGCAGCAGATAATCAAACAAATGTAGAAATTCATGTACTTCAAGGTGAACGAGAAGTTGTTAGTGGTAATAAAAGTTTAGGAAACTTTAAATTAGAAGGTATTCCAGAAGCACCAAAAGGTCAACCACAAATCGAAGTAACATTTGATATTAATGTAGATGGTATTCTATCAGTAACTGCTAAAGAAAATGAGTCAGGAAAAGAACAAAGTGTAACAATTCAAGGTAGTTCTAATTTATCAGAAAATGAAATTGATAATATGTTAGAAGAAGCAGAAAAATATGCATCTATTGACCAAGAACAAAAACAAAAAAGTGAAATGGTTGTAGCATCAATGGCTTTCTGTGATGAAATAGAGAAAAAATTAAATACTGATGAACTTGCAAATTGTACAGCTGAAGAAAAAGAAGAAATTACAGCAACAATAAAAACTCTTCGTGATGCTGCATCAAATAAAGATACATCAATTGACTCAATGAAAGAATCGTTAGAACAATTACAAAAATTAGTAGAAGGCAAGTTAGTATAACAATATAAATAGATATATTTATATTGCTAGGATATAGAAAAAAAATTAACTAAAAATATCCAAAGTTTTTATCTTAAATAAAAGCTTTGGGTATAAAGTTAAAATCCCAAAGCATATCATAATAATTTATTTAAACAATATATTACGCTATGCTTTGAGATTTGTTTATACTATAAAAAAATAAGATTTATTTTGAGGTTTCTATATCATCTACAATAATACATTCTGTTGTTAGAATCATACTTGCAATAGAAGTAGCATTTTGCAAACCTGAACGAGTTACTTTTGCAGGATCAACTACACCTTCTATATACATATCACCAAAAACATTTTTGGCTGCATTATATCCAATTTCAAATTCTTGTTCTTGAACTTTTCCAATAATAACAGGCCCATTAATTCCTGCATTTTCGGCGATTCGTTTTAATGGGGCAACAATTGCACGTGAAATAATAAGTGCACCTATTAATTCATCTTCTTTTAAATTGTTTTTTGCCCATGTTACTAAATTTTCAGCTAAATGAGCTAATGTTGAGCCACCACCAGGAACAATTCCTTCTTCAACAGCTGCTCGTGTTGCATTAATAGCATCTTCTAACCGTAATTTTTTATCTTTCATTTCTGTTTCTGTTACCGCACCCACACGAATAACAGCAATTCCTCCAGATAATTTCGCAATACGATCTTGTAATTTTTCTTTTTCATACCCTGTTTCAGCAACATTTACCTGTTTTCGCAATTGCTCACAACGCGCTTTAATATTCTCAATTTCTAAACCATCTCCCACAATGGTTGTCGTATCTTTATTTACAATGACACGTCTTGCTTGGCCTAATAAATTTAACTGAATATTATCTAAACTTAAACCTGCATCTTGAGTAATAACTGTTCCACCTGTTAGTACTGCAATATCTTGCAACATTAATTTTCTTAATTCTCCAAATCCAGGTGCACGTACAGCTACAACATTAACAATACCACGTAACTTATTTAAAATTAAAGTTGCTAACGCCTCTTTTTCAACGTCTTCAGCAATAATTAATAAAGGTCGTTTTGTTTTTGTAATTTGCTCTAAAATTGGTAATAAATCTTGTTGAACTAAGGTAATTCGTTTATCAGTTAATAAAATATATGGATTTTCATAAGAAACCTCCATTTTTTCTGTATCAGTTATGAAATACGGAGAAATAAAACCTTTTTCTAATTTCATCCCTTCTGTAATTTCTAATTCCGTAACGATCCCTTTCCCTTCTTCTAATGAAATTACACCCTCTTTCCCAACTTTTGCTAATGCATCTGCAATAAGAGCCCCAATAATATCATCATTTCCAGCCGAAATTGAAGCTACTTGCTTAATTGATTGAATATCTTCAACAGGTTGAGCAAATTCGTTTATTTGCATTACAAGATATTGAGTAGCTTTTTCCATCCCTAATTTTATTGAAATAGGGTTGGCACCCGCAGCAACATTTTTTAAGCCTTCTTTAACCATAGCATAAGCAAGAACTGTTGCAGTTGTAGTTCCATCACCGGCCACATCATTTGTTTTTGCAGCTGCTTGGCGAATTAATGAAACACCAGTATTTTCAATATGGTCTTCTAATTTAATTTCTTTTGCAATTGTTACACCATCGTTAACAATTTGTGGAGATCCATATGTTTTTTCTAAAACTACATTACGACCTTTAGGACCTAACGTTACGGATACTGCTTCTACCATTATTTCCATACCACGTTCTAAGGCACGCCTTGCATTATCTTGATATAATATTTTTTTTGCCATAATCTTAGTTTTTAATAAGTTTATAAAAGTTGTTTATTGATAACTTTAAAATACAATTTAACAATTGGGCAAGTTAAATTTTTAATTTTGTTAAAATTTTTTTCATTAAAAGCTTTACGAAAAAGAACAATACCTAGTATTATTAAAGAGTAATATAGTTTGGGCTTGTAGCTCAGTGGACTAGAGCACGTGGCTACGAACTACGGTGTCAGGGGTTCGAATCCCTT